CGATACTCTTACTTTCTCTTGAACCATAGTAATATTATTTGATCAGATCATTGAATCGTTTATTTCTCTTGTTTCTCTTGAAATTTCTTCAATCTTTATTTCTACACACGTCTTTTTTTTGGAGGTCTACAGCCATTATGTGGCAGAGGGGTTACATCACGTATGAAAGTTAATCGTATACCGCTTCTGCGAATAGCTCGTAATGCTGCGTCTCTTCCGAGACCGGGACCTTTTATCATGACGTTGGCTCGTTTCATACCTTGATCCACTACTGTACGAATAGCATTTCCTACTGTGGTTTGAGCAGCAAAGGGTGTTCCTCTTCTTCGACCCCTGAATCCACAAGTACCGGCAGAGGACCAAGAAACCACTTGACCCCGTACATCTGTAACAGTCACAATGGTATTATGGAAACTTGCTTGAACATGAATAACTCCCTTTGGGATTCTACGTGTACTCTTACGTGAACCAATACGTCCATTCCTACGTGAACCAATTCTCGGTATAGCTTTTGCCATATTTTATCATCTCATAAATATGAGTCAGAAATATATGGATATATCCATTTTTTGTCAAAAAAAGGGGACCTCGTTTTATTTGTACATCAGGTCTTTTAACGAATATGATTATCCCTGTCGTTGTTTATGTCTTGGGTTGGAACAAATTACTATAATTCGTCCCCGCCTACGGATTAGGCGACATTTCTCACAAATCTTACGAACAGACGCTCTTATTTTCATATTTGTCATTCCTTACCTTAACTCTGAATCTACTTCTTGGAAGAAAATAAGTTTCTGTAAAGTTTTCATCTCAAATCGTATTCCCACGAAAGGAATGTGAAAGTTGAAAAAAAACACCTAATCTTTCGAATCCTTATTTCGAAGTCGATAAATTATACGTCCTCTGGTTGAATCATAACGACTGACTTCAACTTTGACTCTATCGCCTGGAAGTATCCGTATAAAACTACGTCGGATCTTTCCTGAAATATAACCTAGAATCAAATCTTCATTATCTAAACGAACCCGGAACATACCATTGGGAAGCGATTCAGTAATTAAACCCTCATGAATACATTTTTTTTCTTTTTCTTGCATTAAAACCTCTTTGAAGTATTAACAAATAGAGGAGGGACGTTATTAGACAACCTGCCCCCCCTTTTTCCAAAATAGGAAGTCTCGAATGCAATTCGGATATTAGAAGGATTACCATATATTAGAAGGATTACCATATATAACACAAAATTTCTCCGCCGATTCTTTCTAGTCGAGCCTCTCGGTCTGTCATTATACCTCGAGAAGTAGAAAGAATTACAACCCCCATCCCGCCTAAAATTCTAGGAATTCGTTGATAGTTAGAATAGATTCGTAGACCGGGTCGACTGATCCGTTTTAAATTTAAAATCTTTCTATAAGTTCTAGAAGGCTTTTTCCTATTCCTTCTATGTCGTAGGGTTAAAACTAAAAAAGATTTGCTGTTTTCTCGATGTTTTCGCGCATTTTCGATAAAACCCTCTCGTAAAAGTATTTTAACAATATTTTCAGTGATATTGGTAGATGCTATTCGAACCACCCTTTTTCTATCCATATCAGCATTTCGTATAGAGGTTATTATGTCAGCAATAGTATCCCTACCCATGATGAATGAAATTCTTTTGCCTCCAAATTTGGATATAATAAACATGTTTTTCTTGTTTTTTTTTTTTACTTTTTTGATGAATATGAATTATTAAAGGTATATGCGTGAGACCCAATCTACTAATGAATCTGAATCTATTTCATAATCTATTTCTTTCAAAGAATCTAACCCTATCACGGTCTCGTTTTATAATACCTCGGGAGCTAATGAAACTATTTTAGTAAAATTGAACTGTCTCAACTCCCCGGCAATCGCACCAAAAACTCGAGTTCCTTTTGGATTTCCTTCTTGATCAATGAGAACTGCAGCATTGTCATCATATCGTATTATCATACCGTTGTCACGTTTGAGTTCTTTACAAGTACGTACAATTACAGCTCTGACCACTTCTGATCTTTCTAGGGGCATATTTGGCACTGCTTCTTTGATCACAGCAACAATAACGTCACCAATATGAGCATATCGGCGATTGCTAGCTCCTATGATTCGAATACACATCAATTCTCGAGCCCCGCTGTTATCCGCTACATTCAAATAGGTTTGAGGTTGAATCATATCATTTTTTTGAATCTGTTCTTTCAAGGCAAAGGGCGAAGAAAAAAAGAAATATTGTTTGTCCAAAAAAAGAAACCCGCACCTGCTACTTTTTTTTAATCCCCAAGACAGCTATTCGCCTATTTCCTTTTAGTCTATTTGTCCTTTTAGTCTATTTGTCCTTTTAGTCTATTCTCCATTTTTATCCCGAAATAATGAATTGAGCTCGTATAGGCATTTTGGACGCTGCTATTGAAATAGCCTTTCTGGCTATATTTTCTGTTACTCCACCCATTTCATAAAGTATGCGGCCCGGTTTAACAACAGC